TCTTACTTTTATAACTAGGCACTTATCATTCATTGGCAGGGGAGAACTTTCTTTTATGATAAAGAACGAAAATTCGGATAGAGAAGCAAAAGTGTTAGCTCAACATACATATGTATGTATGTCTGTTTTCAAAGCACGAAGAGTAATTGATCAAATTCGCGGACGTTCTTATGAGGAAACACTCATGATATTAGAACTAATGCCTTATAGGGCATCTTATCCAATTTTAAAATTAGTTTATTCTGCAGCAGCAAATGCTAGTCATAATATGGGTTTGAACGAAGCTGATTTATTTATTAGTAAAGCTGAAGTCAATGGAGGTGCTATTGTGAAAAAGTTAAGACCCCGAGCTCGAGGACGTAGTTATCTAATAAAAAAAACCACTTGTCATATAAAGATTGTTTTAAAAGAAAAATAGAAATTATGGATTCATCTAAAGAAAGAGAATTTAGATTCCTATTTCTATTTTATATTTAATATATTTAATAATAATAATATTTATATATTTATTTCATAATAATAATATTTATATTTATATATTTATAATATTTAATAATAATAATATTTATAATTTATATATTTATAAATAATAATATTTATATATATAAAATATATAAAAATATGGATGGAAAAAGAGTAGAAAAATATGGGACAAAAAATAAATCCACTTGGTTTCAGACTTGGAACAACTCAAAGTCATTATTCTTTTTGGTTCGCACAACCAAAGAATTTTTCCATGGGTCTACAAGAAGATGAAAAAATACGGAATTGTATTAAGAACTATGTACAAAAAAATAAGAAAATATCCTCAGGTTTCGAAGGAATTGCCCATATAGGCATTCAAAAAAGAATAGATTTGATTCAGGTCATAATCTATATTGGATTTCCTAATTTATTAATAGAAGGACGAACACGGGGAGTCGAAGAATTACAGATGAATGTACAAAAAAAGTTTCATTCTGTAAACCGGAGACTCAACATTGCTATCACAAGAATTGAAAAGCCTTATGGACAACCTAATATTCTTGCAGAATATATAGCTTTACAATTAAAAAATAGAGTTTCATTTCGAAAGGCAATGAAAAAAGCTATTGAATTAACTGAACAAACGGACACAAAAGGAATTCAAGTGCAAATCGCAGGGCGTATCGACGGAAAAGAGATTGCACGTGTTGAATGGATCAGAGAAGGTAGGGTTCCTTTACAAACAATTCGGGCTAAAATTGATCACTGTTCCCATACAATTAGAACTATCTATGGAGTCTTAGGCATAAAAATTTGGGTATTTGTAAACCAAGAATAAGAATAATGGACCTTTCATTATCTCGCCATTCTGCTGAGCGATAGAAAATTTTTAGAAACTTTTTTATTTATTTTTTTCTTAATCAAAGAAAAACGAACAATTATAATTCTATAAGGTTGAATAAAAATTAGATTTACTCTTTAATTTAGGTTTAGTATAATTGCTATGCTTAGTGTGTGACTCGTTAGTTTTAGTAGTTTTAGTTTTTCTTTAGAGTTGATAATTGAGATTGAAAAAAAAAAGGCTGACCCCACTATAAAATTAGTAACTAAAGAGACTCAAAACTAATAACCAACTTATTGCTTCGTATTGTCGAGATCCCAAGAACCAGTCACTATATGACTGAATCGATCATATAGTTGTAGCAACTGAAATTCTTTTCATAAAAAAATATGATTATGAATTGTGAAAAAAAAAGGGATGTGGAAAAATGGAGGGATGATAGAAAGAGAGAATAAAGATCTCAATGATATATGATATGATTCCAATATGTATGGTTTATGAAAAATAACCCCATAAAAAAAAAAGGCAGTGTGATAAAGCATCAACATCAATATACAATACAATTGTGATAAAGCATCAACATCAATATACAATACAATAAATATAAAATAAAATAAATATAAAATATTTTATATATTTTTTTTTATATATTTATAATATATTTTATTTATATATTTTTATTTATATATTTTTTTTTATATATTTATATATTTTATATATTTATATATATATATTTATAATTTATAATATTAATTATAATATTAATTATTAATTAATTATTTATTAATTAATTAATTTTAATTATTATTATTTTATTTATATATTTATATATATTAAATATTAATTTAATTATTATTATTTTATTTATATAATTTATATATATTAATATATTAAATATTATATTAAATATTAAAATTAAATATTAATATTAAAAATTTTTTATATTATAATTATATATTTTATAATTTTATATTAGAATAGAATATTATTAGAATATTCTAATTATATATTTTTATTTTATTTTATTTTATATATATTATATTATTATATATTAAATATTAATTTATTAAATATTAATTATTTCTATTTTATATTATTTTATTTATATTTTATATTAGAATATTATAATTCTATTTTTATTTTATATATTTTATTATTTTATATATTATTTTATATATTATATAATTAATATAATTAATATATAATTATTAATATATAATTATATATAATTATTAATTATTTCTATTTTATTTTATATATTTCTATTTTATTTTATATTATTTTATATTTATATTAATTTATTAATTATTTTTATATTTATTATATATTTTATATATTATTCTATATATTAATTATTATATATATTACTATATTAATATTATTATTTATTATTATTATTTTATATTATATATTTTATATTATATTTATATTATAAATTTAGATATATTTATCTATTTATATTTATATTTTATATATATTATTTATATATTATATATATTAATATATTATTTATATTATTTTATATTTCTATATTTATATTATATATTTATATATATTATAATATAATATTATAATATAATAATAATATAAAAATATAATATAAATATATAAGAAATAGAAATATATTCTAAATATATAAAATATATAATAATAAAAAAATAATAAAAATAGAAATAATAAATATAAATTATAAATAAATATAAATAGATTAAATAAAATTAAATAAATATAAATAAAATAAAATAGATTAAATAAAATAAAATAGATGAATAATCGAATAGAGCTTCGGGTTAAGAAAACTGAGGAGATTGACTCGTAAACAAATAACCTATTTTGTTGGGAGCTCCATTGCAGAGTTCAGGCCTAAGCATTAATGGAGAAGCTATGGGAACGATGGAACCTGTGACTACATAGGATTTGATTGAAAACGAATCAATCCTAATGATTCATTGGGTAGGATGGCGGAATGAACCAAGAAAAAGAGGAAAGAGTAAATATTCGCCTGCTTATATAATTATAATTATATAATTATAATATAATTATATTTTTTTATATTATATATTAATTATATTAATATTATTCTATATTTATATTCTATATTATTCTTATAATTTAGAATTTTCTTATTAGAATTATTCTATATTATTATTATAATTTTATTATTATTTTAATAATTTTATTTTTATATTTATTTTTATATTTATCATTTATATTATTATTATTTATTTATTTCTAATTAATTTATATTATTATTAATTATTATTTATTTTTTATTTATTTCTAATTTATATTATATAATTTATATTATATAATTTATATTATATATATTATAATTATATTATTTATATATTATTTATTTATTTATAATTTATTTTATAATTTCTATTATTATTATTTATATTATTTATTTAATATTATTATTATTAATATTTATAATTTATCTTATATTATTTATAATTTATATTATATTTATTATATATTATATTATTATATTTATTATATATTATATATTATTAATATTTATAATTATTAAATTATTAATATTTCTATTTATTTAATATTATTATTATTTCTTATTATTTATATTTATTTATATATTATTATATTATATTTATTATATTCTATATTCTTTCTTTATTTTGATAGAATGAAATACATGTGTATATGTAAAATTATTGAATCATTTCATTCGCGAGGAGCTGGATGAGAAGAAACTCTCATGTCCGGTTCTGCAGTAGAGATGGAATTCATAAACAACCATCAACTATGACCCCAAAAGAACCAGATTTCGTAAACAACATAGAGGTAGAATGAAGGGAATATCTTGCCGAGGCAATCATATTTGTTTCGGAAGATACGCTCTTCAGGCACTTGAACCTGCTTGGATCACAGCTAGACAAATAGAAGCAGGGCGAAGAGCAATGACACGATATGCACGTCGTGGTGGAAAGATATGGGTACGTATCTTTCCCGACAAACCTGTTACAGTAAGACCTACGGAAACACGTATGGGTTCGGGGAAGGGATCCCCCGAATATTGGGTATCCGTTGTTAAACCGGGCCGAATACTTTATGAAATGAGTGGAGTATCAGAAACTGTAGCCAAAGCAGCTATGGAAATAGCTGCATGCAAAATGCCTATACGAACTCAATTTTTTATTTCAGGATCAGGATAGGTAAACAAAAGTAAGTAAAGGTGTATTGTATTGAGAATGCAAAAAATAACCGCGGATTTCTTTATCTTTATCTCTGGACAGACAATATTTATTTTTTCCCTTGTCCCTTGCATTGAAATAAGAGATCAAAAAAATGATATGATTCAACCTCAGACCCTTTTAAATGTAGCGGATAACAGCGGAGCTCGAGAGTTGATGTGTATTCGAATCATAGGAACTGGTAATCAACGATATGCTCATATTGGCGATGTTATTGTTGCTGTAATCAAAGAAGCAGTGCCCAACATGCCTCTAGAAAGATCAGAAGTAATTAGAGCTGTGATTGTACGCACGTGTAAAGAACTCAAACGTGACAACGGTATGATAATACGATATGATGACAATGCGGCGGTTATCATTGATCAAGAAGGAAATCCAAAAGGAACTAGAATTTTTGGTGCGATTGCTCGGGAATTGAGACATTTGAATTTTACTAAAATAGTTTCATTAGCACCCGAAGTCTTATAGTCTTATAAATTATAATTTTATAAATCAGACTAGTAGGTGAAAATAGGATATATCCCATTTTTATATTTCTATTCTATTCTATATAATTAATTCTATTCTATATTCTATTATTCTATTCTATATAATATATAAATAATATATAAAATAATATATAATTATATAATTAATTCTATTCTATATTCTATAATTCTATTCTATATAATATATAAATATAAATAATATAAATATATTTTATTAATTTTATTATTATTATTTAATTATTAAAATTATTATTTATTTAATATTTAAATTTAAATATTAATAATAAAAAAAGCATGTTGATTATATTAAAATGAGGAGGCACAAATAACTATAGTTCGTCATGGGTAGGGACATTATTGCCGATATAATAACTTCTATAAGAAATGCTGACATGGATAAAAAGGGAAGAGTTAAAATAGCATCTACTAATATCACTAAAAATATTGTGAAAATACTTTTACGAGAAGGTTTTATTGAAAACGTTCGAAAACATCAAGAAAGTCAAAAAAATTTCTTGGTTTTAACCTTACGACATAGAAAGACTAGGAAAGGGAATAAAATAACTTTAAAGCGTATCAGCCGACCCGGTCTACGAATCTATTCCAACTATCAAGGAATTCCTAAGATTTTAGGCGGAATGGGGATTGTAATTCTTTCTACTTCTAGAGGTATAATGACAGATCGAGAAGCTCGACTAGAAAAAATTGGAGGAGAAATTTTGTGTTATATATGGTGATTCTCCTGCGGTACCTTAATACTCTCTCGAACTTATTGTAAAATAGAGAAGATAAGTGAATTATAGAACTCTTCCTCTATTAGTTGATACTTAAAGGGGGTTATCTGGAATGAAAGAACAAAAATTGATTCATGAGGGTTTAATTACTGAATCACTTCCCAACGGTATGTTTCGAGTTCGGTTAGATAATCAAGATCTAATTCTAGGTTATATTTCAGGGAGAATCCGGCGCAGTTTTATACGTATACTACCCGGGGATAGAGTAAAAATAGAAATGAGTCGTTATGATTCAACCAGGGGACGCATAATTTATAGACTTCGAAAAAAAGATTCGAACGATTAGATCATTCTTTTAAACATCCCTTTCGTAGGGATATAATTTGAAATTAAAAATTAAATTTTTAATTTTTTAATAATGAAATAAACTTATTTTTTTTTTTCAAAAAAAAAAATAGATTCAGAATGAAGGTAAGGAATAAAAAATATGAAAATAAGGGCTTCTGTTCGTAAAATTTGTGAAAAATGTCGCCTGATCCGTAGGCGCGGGCGAATTATAGTAATTTGTTCCAATCCGAGACATAAACAGAGACAGGGATAATTCTTCTCAAGTTATAAATAAAGAAATTTAAAACAAATTTTAAACCCATGTATATGTATATGTAAAAAGAAAGAAAAAAGGATCCGTTTTCATATAACATATAAAATGGATATTCCCGTATCTTTCTGTAGCTGTAGATTTCTGATTCTTTCCTAGATTTTTTTTATTCTTATGAATATGAGATAATAAAATATGACAAAACCTATATCAAAAATTGGTTTACGTAAGAATGCACGTATTGGTTCACATAAGAATGAACGTAGAATACCAAAAGGAGTTATTCATGTTCAAGCGAGTTTCAACAATACTATTGTAACTGTTACAGACGTACGAGGTCGGGTAGTTTCTTGGGCTTCCGCGGGTACTTCTGGATTCAGAGGCACAAGAAAAGGAACACCTTATGCTGCTCAAGCAGCAGCATTCAATGCTATTCGTACAGTAGTGGATCAGGGTATGCAACGAGCAGAAGTTATGATAAAGGGTCCAGGTCTCGGAAGAGATGCGGCATTACGAGCCATTCGTAGAAGTGGGATACTATTAAGTTTCGTACGTGATGTAACACCCATGCCACATAATGGATGTCGCCCCCCTAAAAAAAGACGTGTGTAGAAATAAGAATTCAAGAGATCAAGAGATTCCAAGAGAAATAAATGATTCAATGATCCGATCCAATAATCATAAAAAAAAACAATATTAAATAATAATAATAATAGTATGGTTCGAGAAGAAGTAGCAGGATCCACTCGAACACTACAGTGGAAATGTGTTGAATCAAGAGTAGACAGCAAGCGCCTTTATTATGGTCGTTTCGTTCTGTCCCCGCTTATGAAAGGTCAAGCCGATACCGTAGGTATCGCCATGCGAAGGGCTTTACTTGGAGAAATAGAAGGAACATTTATCACACGTGCAACATCTGAGAATGTGCTGCACGAATATTCTACGATAGTAGGTATTGAAGAATCAGTACATGAGATTTTAATAAATTTGAAAGAAATTGTATTGAAAAGTAATCTCTATGGAGTTAGGGACGCATCCATTTGCGTCATAGGTCCCAAATACATAACCGCTCAAGATATCATCTCACCACCTTCTGTAGAAATAGTTGACACGACACAACATATAGCTAACCTGACAGAACCAATTGATTTGTGTATTGAATTACAAATAAAGAGAGATCGCGGATATCGTATGAAATCCACAAACGAATCTCACGATGGAAGTTATCCTATGGATACTGTATCCATGCCTGTTCGAAATGCGAATCATAGTATTCATTCTTACGGGAATGGGAATGAAAAACAAGAGATACTTTTTCTAGAAATATGGACGAATGGAAGTTTAACTCCTAAAGAAGCACTTTATGAAGCTTCTCGTAATTTGATTGATTTATTGATTCCTTTTCTACATGCAGAAAAAGAGGACATGAATTTCGAGGAAAATGAAAACAGATTGAATCTACCCCTTTTTTCCTTTCAAGACAGATTCACTAATCTCAAGAAAAACAAAAAACGAATTCCATTGACATGTATTTTTATTGACCAATCAGAATTGTCTTCCAGGACCTATAATTGTCTCAAAAGGTCCAATATACATACATTATTGGACCTTTTGAGTCATAGTCAAGAGGATCTTATGAAAATGGAATATTTTCGCATAGAAGATGTAAAACAGATATTGGGCACTTTACAGAAGCATTTTGCAATCAATTTACCTAAGAAAAAGTGTTAATTTAAAATCCGTTGGAATTTATAAAATTTGTAGTTAAAAAAAATTTTTTAGATTTTTTAGAAAAAAAAAGAATAGAATGAGTTTTGAATCTCCGGTACGATCCATATATTTGCAGAATAGATCATAATAAGATTATAAGATTGATTGATGTATCTAGGGAAGATCCAGAACGGGATCTTACTTAGATACCTATGTCGTGGTATTTCACGGTTTAATCAATTTTAAAAAGACCTAAAGTTAGGGATTTCTCAATAGGCAATGTAGCTCCAATACCTAACCAAAGAGCTACTGCAGTACCGATCAAAAAGACTGTTGTAGCTACTGGACGACGAAATGGATTTTGAAATTTATTGACATTCTCCAAAAAGGGTACTGTCAATAATCCTATTGGTACTGAAACCATTAAAAGAACACCCAATAACTTATTTGGTACTGTGCGAAGTATTTGAAATACGGGAAAGAAGTACCATTCGGGTAATATTTCCAACGGAGTTGCAAATGGATCCGCCGGTTCACCAATCATTGACGGCTCTAGAACTGCTAAGCCCACATTACATGCAATAGTGCCTAGAATTACTACTGGAAAAATATATAAAAGATCATTGGGCCATGCGGGTTCTCCATAATAATTATGCCCCATCCCCTTAGCCAATTTAGCTCTTAATACAGGATCATTCAAATCAGGTTTCTTTGTTATTTGGATAGGTGAATTCTTAAGGATCCATCCCCCAAAAGAACCGGACATGATAATTTTTTATCATCCGGCTCGAGCAAGAATCAAAAGAATGACAAAAATAGATCCATAGAACATAAATAGGTCCATAGAAAATCTATACTATATTTCATACGATACATATCTACATCTACATATATAATCTACATATATAATGTAGAATGACTCCATGCAAGAAAAGATTTCTGAAAAAAAAATTCCCCGAGTTGCAACGATTCATTGCTAATTGCAAGTTCTGGCAAGGGCAAAGAAATGCTCAATATCCAAGTAGGCTTACAAATTAGATCATGATCAAGTGCTTTTTGGATTATCTCATGTCTTTTGGTTGCTATTTATCCCCACAAAATATCGATTTTCTTACATACAACAATACAAAGTTTTTACTTGTTATTAATAAAATCTAACCTCTGTTCTTCCTTAGATCCCTTATTTAACTCCGATAGTATCATAGATCAGGGTCGATGCAAAGGAAATGAATGCATCTCCATACTATAATTTATACTATAATTTATAATTAGATTACTATAAAAAAAAAAATAAAATTAATCAAATAAATACTATCTATCTAATTACTATATATCTAAATATCTAATTCTATAATCTATAATTTATAATTCGAAATTAGACTATAATTAGAAAATTAGAATAAAATACTATCTAATTATCTATAATCTAAAATTTAAATAAAAATCAAACAAAGTGTAATAGATAGAACATTGGATCATGCCACATCACTTATTCTAGGGATCTTACGGAGCCTGTTCATGCATAACATGATTCGGGTATGATCATAGAAAAGATTCTCCTCAAGCGAACCGGCCTATCCTATGCTACATAAGGGGATTGACGTGATGGTTGGATGCGGAGACACGTTGGGTTGTGAATTCCAACGTGGCGGATAAAATCATATATCCGCATGGACCAATCAATAGTTCAAGTCACACACTCCCATAATCCATCCTCTTTTAGGAAAATATACTTCAACTATTCGTAACAATACAATACTTCAGAGTTGAAGAGAAGTATCCAAATAACATGCCTTATTTTTTCAATAATCCATATTTGTAGCAATGAAATATTCTTGTTCCTCCCCGATATGATAAATTACAAATATCTATGATCTGCCTTCTCTATAAAGGACCGGAAATACCTTGCTTACGTATCATTGGGAAGTGCATTAACATAAATACGGCAGTAAGAAGAGGCAATACAAAAGTATGTAAACTATAAAAACGAGTCAAAGTGGATTGGCCCACACTAGCGCTTCCACGTAATAATTCTACCAAGGGCGATCCTATTATAGGAATAGCTTCAGGCACGCCTGTTACGATTTTGACTGCCCAATAGCCAATTTGGTCCCGAGGTAAGGAATAACCAGTTACGCCAAAAGATGCGGTCAATACAGCCAGAACCACCCCTGTAACCCAAGTTAATTCGCGGGGTTTTTTAAACCCACCCGTAAGATACACACGAAATACGTGCAAGATCATCATTAGAACCATCATACTTGCTGACCATCGATGAACTGATCGAATTAACCAACCAAAATTGGCCTCAGTCATTATGTATTGAACAGAGGAAAAAGCCTCTGTAACGGTTGGACGATAGTAAAAAGTCATAGCAAAACCCGTAGCTACTTGTACTAAAAAACAAGTAAGCGTAATTCCGCCTAGACAATAAAATATGTTGACATGAGGAGGAACATATTTACTAGTGATATCATCTGCAATCGCTTGAATCTCGAGACGTTCCTCGAACCAATCATATACTTTATTGAGATAGGTAACCCAATAAGGACTCCCCCTCTGAGAGCCGTATATGAGAATTTCATCTCGTACGGCTCAAGCCGAAACACACAAATACTGGTTTTCAACGGATATGGAATAGATAGTTCAAAACTTCTTGGGTCTTAGCCGCTTGACTCGATTTGACCCAAAGATACGAAGTAAGAATAAGAAAAATCCGGAATCTATTCTTTGTGATGATAATGCCAAGAAATACAATCTCAAGTTGGCTCATCCATCTTTCTTTATGTTAATTGTGACAGGCCTCTTGAATCTTCTCTTCCCTATCTTTTTTTTTTTTTTACTTTATTTGATAGGAATTCTCTTGTTGAGACCCTATGAATCAATTGAAACCTCAGATTCATACTAGAACCACGATGATTTAAGAAAGCAAAAGCTAAACTCAAAGGTTCTCTGAGTAAAAACCATTTGATCATCACTTATTCAATGAATGTAATGACTCAATAAAATATATAGCTATATAAAGAGTTTTCCTTCGGTCAAAACGGAAGGAAAAAATAGTTTGATTTAGAAAAGGACTATTTCCATCCGCTTGCGAGGTCTGAATAATAGGTATGAATCATAGTTCAAATATTTATTTTCTTGATCTATTCTATATAGTCTCTATATAGTCCGTGCTCCAGAGACTAGAATAAATATCTGACGAAGTAGAATCATCTTGATAGAGATGACAGGTCCATTCTCTGTATTATCAATAGGATCAATTATAACAAGTCACACGCTCATATTCCGGAAATGCAATATCGAAACAAATAAATTTCACGATCGAACTACCAGAATGGTCTATAAATACAAGTCTTAAGCAATCTTAAGTTGAAGTATTAAGTAAGTCTAAGTAAAATGTAAAATAATCCTTTTTGATTGAAAAAAAAAATAAGGACTTCCTAGTTTTGTTTTTATAAACTAATTCATTGAAATTCCGTCCAGTAAAATGGAAGAATTATAAATTTCCAAAATAATAGATAGAAATATTGCAAATAGAGCCATTGCGACCCCCATAAGTGGTGTAGTCCCCCATCCTGGAGCTACTTTTCCATATTCCGAATTCAATGGTTTCAATAAACTCCCTACGCTAGTTCGTCTTGGCCCAGATCTAGAACTACTCTCAACGGTTTTTGTAGCCATAAATCCTCTTTCATCATGGGTTGAAATCTGTTGACTTTGTATACCATTCCGTTGTAGTTATAAATAAACGACATTGTCGTGATCCATTGTGATCTTGAAATTATCTAAAAATGGAAACAGCAACCCTAGTCGCCATCTCCATATCCGGTTTACTTGTAAGCTTTACTGGGTACGCCTTATATACCGCTTTTGGGCAACCCTCTCAAAAATTAAGAGATCCCTTCGAAGAACATGGGGACTAGTTGAAGTAATGAGCCCCCCATATTCATATTGGGGGGCTCATTACTTCCATATTACTTCCATGGAGATAATGAAAAATCATTTCATTTTTTTATTTTTTAGTTGGAACTTTTGGTGGTTCTCGAAAAAAGATAGCGAAAAAGATTATTCCTAAAGTTGAAACTAACAGGAATGTATAAACCAATGCTTCCATAGATTCAATCGTGATTTACAATTATAGCTTCCACACCTATTCATTTTGGATCATTTAACAAAAAAAATTAGAAATTTCTAAATCATAGTCTAATACTTACTATATACTATATTAAATACTAGAATTTAGTAATAATTTAGATTTAGTATTACTATATTACAAATTACTTAATTACTATTTAATTACTATATATTACTAATATACTATTATACTATATACTATTATACTATATAATATACTTAATATACTCTTAATATCTTAATATACTATTATTATACTATTATTTAATATACTATTTAATATATAATATAATTAATATAATACTATTTAAT